GAGACATGTCAGATCGAGGGCATCCCAAATTGATTGACGGGGATGAGAGTTTATCATTCTTAATCTGTAAAATAAAAATTTCGATCAAATCACACATCGCAGTATACCAGGCCTTCTAATTCTTTAAGAGGTTTATCTAAAAGATTCGCAATATAACTAGGAAGACGTTTCAAATACCATACATGAGTTACAGGACATGTCAGTTTTATGTATCCCATTTGATATCTTCGTATCCGAGAATCAACAAATTCAACTCCACATTGTTCACAAAATTTCGGGTCTGCTTTTTCATCTCCGATCACTCGATAATTTCCACAAGCGCAAATTCCACTCTTTATAGGCCCAAAAATCCTTTCACAAAATAATCCATCTTTTTCCGGTTTATTGGTTTTGTAATGAAAAGTATAGGGTTTTGTCACCTCTCCAACTATCTCTCCATTAGGTATTTTTTTAGTGGCCCAAGCACTTATTTGCTGAGGAGAAACTAATCCAATTCGGAGTTGTTGATGTTTATACCGATCGATCATATAAGAAATTTTGTGATTCATTCCGATTAAACTTCCTTCCTATTAATCTGGAAATTCTTCTCAGATACAAGGAAATGATTCAGTTCCAGAGCCAAAGATCGTAGTTCTCGAACAAGTAATCGAAAAGATTCTGGAGCATCTTCTGGTTTAGGTATTGTTCCTCCAATGATAGTGGTACCAAGTACTTCTTGGCGAGCTCTAATATGATCAGATTTATAAGTAAGCATCTCTTGTAAAATATGAGCAACACCAAACCCCTCTAGAGCCCAAACCTCCATTTCGCCTACCCGTTGTCCCCCCTGCTTAGAACGGCCTCTAAGGGGTTGTTGTGTAACAAGTGCATAATGTCCACTAGAACGTCCGTGTATTTTATCATCAACCTGATGAATTAATTTCAAGATATAGGGCTTTCCTATTATCACAGGCTGTTCAAAAGGATCTCCTGTTCTTCCATCAAAAATGCGGCTTTTTCCTGGATACTCGGGTTCAAATACCCATGGATTCGCTGTTTGCTTACTGGCTTCATATAATTCAGAAAATACTAGTTTTCTCGAAGCCTCTTGTTCATATCTCTCATCAAAAGGGGCTATTCGATAATGTCTATCTAGTAGACTTCCCGCTAGCCCAAGCGAGCATTCAAATATCTGTCCTACATTCATGCGTGAGGGTACTCCTAATGGGTTGAAGACCATATCCACGGGTCTCCCGTCTTGCAAATAAGGCATATCCTGTCTAGGCAAAATTTTTGAAATGATACCTTTATTTCCATGTCTTCCAGCTACTTTATCACCTACTTTGATTTCACGTTTCTGTGAAATATATACACGAATTATTTCTGGGTTATAACTTGAACCCCCCTTTTTCTGAACCCATCTCACATCAATAACTCGACCTCTACCACCTATAGGCAATTTTAAACAAGTTTCTTTTGAAGTCGATACCTGAATGCCAAGTATGGCCCGTAATAATCTATCTTCCGGAGCATACGAGGATTCTTTCGCCACCTGAGGCGTTAATTTACCTACTAAAATATCACCCGTTTCGACCCACGATCCTAGCATCACAATTCCGTTTTTGTCTAAATTTCGGAGTAAACGGCCTTCTAGATGCGGTATTTCTTTAGTGATCCTTTCAGGACCTTGGGTTGTCACATGCGTCTGAATTTCATATTTCCGTATGTGGAAAGAAGTATAAATATCACCATATACTAGACACTCACTAATGAGTACCGCATCTTCAAAATTGTATCCTTCCCATGGCATATAAGCCACTAATATATTTTTCCCCAAAGCGAGTTCCCCACCAACTGTAGCAGCACCATCCGCTAAAATTTGTCCCTTTTTAATACATTTACCCCGCCTAACCTGCGGTTTTTGATGCATACAAGTATTTTTGTTTGAGCGTTGATACATAATTAATGGAATACTTACAGTATCCCCATTGCCCGATAAAACTATCTTCTCAGTGTCAGTATAAAGGATTTTTCCCTCGTGTTCGGCTATAGCGGGAACCCCTGAATCTAAAGCCACTTGGCGTTCCAGTCCAGTTCCAACAATGCACTTTTCGGACCGAGAAAGTGGAACTGCCTGACGTTGCATATTAGAACTCATTAAAGCTCGATTAGCATCATTATGTTCGATAAAAGGAATTAGGGAAGTTCCAATGGAAAAATATTGGAAAGGAAAAATGCTTCGAAGATGAACCTCTTCCCATGCGATAGTCAAAAATTCTTGGCGGTATCGAGCTGGAACAGCCTGTTCTTCTTGAATGCCCCGATTAAGAGCCAAAGAATTTCCTGCCGCTATCATATAATATTCATCTTGACTTGGTGATAAAAAAAGCATCCGTATTCGTGCTTTTTTTGATTTCTCAAAGAGTTCATAAAATGGACTTTCTAACGACCCCCAATCCCCAATCCTGGCATGAATTGATAAAGATCCAATAAGCCCAACATTGATTCCTTCAGACGTGTCAATGGGGCAAATACGCCCATAGTGACTAGGGTGGATATCTCGTATCCGAAAATTAGCAGTTCGCCCTGTTAATCCGCCAGGGCCCAAATAACTCAACTTTCTCCCATGAACGATTTGTGTCAATGGATTAGTTCGATCCAAAACTTGAGATAATGGGTGTAATCCGAAAAAGGATTCATAAGTAGTTGTTAACGGAGTTGAAGTTACCAAATTCTGAGGAGTAGGTATCAATTTATGCCTAATTGCTCCGCCTATAGTTCCCTTAACTACATTTTCTAACCGAGCCAGAGCCAACCCGAGCTGGTCTTGTAAAAGATCCGCTACAGAGCGAATACGTTTATTTTTCAAATGATTCATATCATCAAGTGTACCCATTCCAAATTTCATCCCAATCAAATGATCGGCAGCTGCTAATATATCTCGTGGTAACAAAAATATATTGTTCTGAGGTATATTAAGATTCAGTCTCCAGTTAATATTTCGGCGACCAATCCTTCCTAATTCACACCTTTGGTGAAAGAATTTTTTTTGTAATTCCTTACATAAGGATTCAGAAAATATTGGATCCCCACCTACACAAGAAAATTGTTGATAAAACTCCAAAATCGCATTTTCTTTTGACCCAATTTTTTTTTTCTCCTTATCGGTCAAGAAAGATAAGAAAATTTCAGGGTAGCAAACATTCTCTAGAATTTCTCTTAGATTCGAACCCATAGCTGATGATAGAACTAGAATAGATATTTTCTGTTTCCTACTCACACGAGCCCATATTCTTGCTTTTTTATCAATCTCTAATTCTAACCTGCCGCCCCAATCTGATATTATGGTACCGGTATAGACCGAAATCCCGTTATGATCCAATTCTGACTGGTAATAGATACCAGGACTTTGCAATATTTGATTGATTACAATTCTGTATATTCCGTTTACTATAGAAGTTCCAAGGGAATTCATTAAAGGAATGTTTCCAATAAAAATTCTTTGTTCTTGCATATTCCTACTGGTTTTCCAAATTAATCCCGCGGATACATATAATTCAGAAGAATATGTAAGTGATTCATAGACAGCATCTCGTTCTTTTATCAGAGGTTCTACCAATTGATATGTTTCCACAAATAATTGAAATTCAATTTCGTGATCTATATCTTCAATTTTTGGAAATTTAGAAAGTTCTTCTATTAAACCCTGATCAATAAACCGATAAAACCCTTCAAATTGTATCTGATTAAATCCGGGTATTGTAGATGTTCCCTCTTTTCCATCCCCGAGCATCTTTTTTGAATTTCCCATTTATCTGTTTATTGAAAAAATCCCATCTCTCATTCTTCACCGAATCATATCCATAGAATTCGATCTAGCAATAATGGAATTTCTATTCTGTTTACTGAATCACATGAAATTTTATCCAACTCCAAGATATATGGAATGTATGAAATACGTATGAACGGAGACTAGATTCAATTGGAATTTTTTATAAGAAAGAGATCCAAATGGACCAGAATTGAGAACTACCACTGGAACTTATGGAGTTTTGTAAAGACTAGAAAAAAAAGTAATTTCATTTTAACCTATGATATTACATATTCCAATTTGATTGCATACCATAAAAAAAATGTATTCATGATTGGATCTGTTCGAGCAGATAAACATATAATAAATAGAAAACTTTTTTTTTTAACCACTTTACTTTTTCATCTATTTGTATTTCATTGTTCAAAAAAATATTTGCAGAAAAGAGATTGATTTTTACCTAATATAGAATAGTTAGAATATCAGTGAATTGAAGTAGGTAAGAAAACTTGTTTTTTTTATTTATTAATTTTGTTTATTATTAAAATAAAAAAGAATCCACAGATATATATGTCTCTTTATTCTTCTTTTATTGTGGTACAGTTCTGTTTGGGACAGCACATGCTGTGCTCTATCAAAAATTCAATTTTCTCTTCAATGTATTCAATGAAAAATTGAAATACAAAAATTTAGTGAGAATTACTCCACCCCTAGAGAGAGAAAATACCCCATTATAGCGCTATAGCTCTATAACATAACGTAACGTATGTTCTGATTATGGGGTTTACATATACTCATCATTACTGTTATAATTGAAATTGAACAAGATTTCTTTTTAATTGAAAAAACTCAATATAGATTAGTTATAAATCTATTTCTAATGATTTTCTTCTATTATTAGATAATAGAAATAAAAAAATGTAGATTTGAATTCAGGTCATGAATTTACCGTCAATAGTTAATGGTTCTTATTTTTACTGGATTCTATATTTTGTGCCTTAAGATCTATATATTTTTTTCGGAGTTGAAAAAAAAAGAGAAAATTTGAATCTAGTTTCTATCGTTTTGGCGGCATGGCCGAGTGGTAAGGCGGGGGACTGCAAATCCTTTTTCCCCAGTTCAAATCCGGGTGCCGCCTCAACAACAGACTTGAAATCCCCTATTATAACAAACGTAGGAAAAGACTCTTGATACTTTCTGTTCGTGATTCTAAGCCCCAGGCTCTCGAGATTCTATTCTCTAACCTAAAGTTTTGCCTATCAGATTCAAGGAAAACTTAAAGTAGTGGAGGGAAATCCATAAATCTTTACTTTCCACTACTAATTTAATTCCACTTACTGAGTATTCAATTAGATTGAATAGCCAGAGAGGGAATTAATAGTTTTGGAAAGGACCTAAGATACTTTGGATACAGACTCATGAAAGTTTCGGAATGCTCAGACATTCAATCAATAGATGAAGAATTGCCTTTCATTTTACTTCAAAAAATAAAAAAAAAATAAAAAACGATAAAAGAAAGAAAAAGTCTTATTCTTTCTACATGTGAGTCAGATTCCTTGGATACTTCGAAAAGTGTCCGTTTACTTGTGTTTACATCTTGTCGATTCGACTAGAAATTCTATAATTAAGAATAACTCATTATAAGATAAGTGGGTTTTTTGGAGTAGTTCATCAATGGTGACCAAATACCTCTCCCTTTTTTTGACTCTGCACCAGTGATTTCACTATTATTAGTGAACAATAATGGAAAAGTTTCTTCATATTCATAGAAATAGGGGACAGAATTCACATGGATATAGTAAGTCTCGCATGGGCTGCTTTAATGGTAGTTTTTACATTTTCCCTCTCTCTCGTAGTGTGGGGAAGAAGTGGACTCTAGAAGTACTCCTAATTGCGGTAATAATCAACCTCTATCAACCTGTATCAATTGTTTTAGTTTTCTAGACCGGTCGGCAATTTTTTTTTTAAGATTTTTTTTTAGAAATTGGATTTATGTTTTGTTTTATTGACTCATTTTCTATTTTTATATCAGGGTTTACGCGGTTAACCATTCATGGGGTAACCCCTTTTCAAAATCTGAAGAAGTTTCCATCGAATTCGGATTATCTGTATTAAATGGATCAAACAAACAAATCAAATTGAGAAAGTATGTACATACATTTCATATTATGTTTAATTTATATTGACATTTATAAAGAAAAAGAGAGATATAGGTGGATTCCTTTATATTAAGATATATTAAGATATTTCACTTGTATCTTTATACATTACAATAACCATAATGGCTAGTATGGTAGAAAGAGATCTCTTTCTACCATACTAGCGGGCTACTACGACTACTGAGTCTAATGCATTCCTTTCATTTAAGACGAGAAATTTAAATCCTTTTTTTCATTGATAGTAAAATTGTATTCAAATTAATTATTTTGACTAACCGTTTTTACGTAAATTATAAGCAAAAAAGCAGTAGGAACGAGAATGAAAAGTGCAGTAGCAATAAATGCAAGAATATTGACTTCCATAATTATTTAATTGTTTATTATTTTTTTCTTTGGAATATCTCGGGATTTAATCCCATAGAGATGCGAAATTTTTCGCTTGTAAACTCACTCAGATGAATTAGATTTCGATGATATTGAATGAAAGAAATATCATGAATAACAATATCGGAGCTATAAAATCGATTCATCGTCAAGAATTTAATAGTATAACATAGGAAGATCTTTTATCCACACCGAATACATAACGAGATTCCTGATCAAATCAAAAAATATTTATTTTTTTATGATTCTTTTTCCCCGCTTTCTTTTCTACAACCTAGTACTTTACTTTCCTTGTACAATCATCTGATGAAGTATCAGAAAAAAACTTTTCTACTTCGATCATTGTTTACAAAAAGAGTTTCTAAAGAACCTTAAATAAACAATAGAAATCAAATAGAGAAAACAAGTACGAAGGTCAATTTGAAATTTTACAAATTTTTGAAGGGTCTATCATCTTTTTGGAAAACAAAGAAAGGGAATGTGATAAAGAGGAGTCCCAGTAAAAAAACGAAAATATTCGAAAAAATTCACTAGTTTCATTTTCTTACGAGTTTTTTCTTCGACACCGACTCTAATCTTTAAAAAGAGCATATTCATTAGGGAAGACTAATTTTATCTTTATTTTAAAAAGATCCTCTTTCCTTGGTTGGATTCGAACTATTTTCAATTCCTTGACTTCATAGTATATATAGGTACTCTTGGCAAACGTATTATACGCTATCCTATTCCCTTTTCCTACACGAGTTAATGGGAGATCCAGTGACAAAAAACAGAAACCCCGTACAGTATCTCTTTCTTGAAGTGTTGAATGCTCTCAATAATTATAATTATACTAATTTACATATGTCTCTCTACCATCAATTGGTACTAGTTAAAATAATGGAAATACCCCTTTCTTTTGCTTGATGAAAAAAGAAAAAAAAAAACAAAAAGATAAACGAAACCATTTTTATCTCCTTGCCCAGAAAAAAAAAGGTGAGTTTATGTCTTTTTTTTTTATTGAATCCGCCGGGACTGACGGGGCTCGAACCCGCAGCTTCCGCCTTGACAGGGCGGTGCTCTGACCAATTGAACTACAATCCCATGGAAATAAAGTGGGTAGCTTACATATTCTTTCTTATGATTTCATTTTAATCATTTCAACTTTAGATTCAAATTAGTGTTTTG